TCAATTCCATTATGAGTACCGTTTTACCCACTCCAGCCCCTCCGAATAGTCCGATTTTTCCTCCACGGCGATAAGGAGCTAAAAGATCCACTACTTTAATCCCTGTTTCAAAAATAGATAATTTGGTATCTAACTGGATAAAAGCAGGCGCAGATCTATGAATGGGAGATGTTGTACGAGTATCTACAGGACCTAAATTATCAACGGGCTCTCCAAGAACGTTGAAAATTCGTCCTAGAGTAGCTCCACCGACTGGAACACTTAGAGGAGTTCCCGTGTCAATTACTTCCATTCCTCTCGTCAGACCGTCTGTAGCACTCATAGCTACAGCTCTGACTCGATTATTTCCCAATAATTGCTGTACTTCACAGGTTACATTAATTTGCTTACCGGCGGTATCCTGACCCTTAACTATCAAAGCGTTGTAAATATTAGGCATCTTGCCCGGGGTAAAGGCTACATCCAGTACCGGACCAATGATTTGAACAATACGCCCCTGATTTTTTTCTTCGAGTGTAGAAACCCCAGGACCGGAAGTAGTAGGATTGGTTCTCATAATAATAATCAAAAGTGAAATATGTCGAAATCGATTGCGAATAATTACCGAATTGAAAAGAAATGGAAATGTCCGATATCAAATGGGTCGGTTAATTGAATAAGAATGAATAAGAAATAGAAAGTGAGAGTTCGACCGATTTGATTTTGTTAGTACCTTACGACCAAATTCCATTTTTTACTCATTCAATGAATGAGTTCATTTTCAAGTTCAACCAACGCCTTTTTTCAAACAAAAAATATCAAGTAGATAAATAAGAATCATGAGAAAGTCTTTTATTTCTCTATCATTAGATAGAATTCTATACCTATTTTCTATGTAATTCGAACCGGATCTCTATTTAGAATATGATTCATTATTCCTATCTTATTGACCGTTGCTCATTCCTTATTTCAGCATATTCATTTTCCGCCTACTCTTGTTTTATTTATCTTTTTCATGTTCATGTATGAATGGAATCCCGCCTATTTTCCCATCTAGGATTTACATATACAACATATACCGCTGTCAAGGGTGAATATTTTATTATTTCGGTATTTCGATGAAGAGACCTTTTGAAATTTTCAAAGATTGGGTTGCGCCATATATATGAAAGAGTATACAATAATGATGTATTTGGTGAATCAAATACCATTGTCTAATAACGAACCGTTCAAATTAGTGGATAGTTGGTACTATTTAATTTAATTGAAAATTTTGTGAGAAATATTCTCCTGTTTGTGAAAGGTTTCATTCACGCCTAGCTTAATCCATGTCGAGTAGACCTTGTTGTTGTGAGAATTCTTAATTCATGAGTTGTAGGGAGGGACTTATGTCACCAAAAACAGAGACTAAAGCTTACGTTGGATTCAAGGCTGGTGTTAAAGATTACAAATTAACTTATTATACTCCTGAGTATGAAACCAAAGATACTGATATCTTGGCAGCATTCCGAGTAACTCCGCAACCCGGAGTTCCGCCCGAAGAAGCAGGGGCTGCAGTAGCTGCCGAATCCTCTACTGGTACATGGACAACTGTATGGACCGACGGACTTACCAGCCTTGATCGTTACAAAGGACGATGCTACGACATCGAGCCCGTTGCTGGGGAGGAAAATCAATATATTTGCTATGTAGCTTATCCTTTAGACCTTTTTGAAGAAGGTTCTGTTACTAACATGTTTACTTCCATTGTGGGTAATGTATTTGGCTTCAAAGCCCTACGAGCCCTACGTCTGGAAGATCTACGAATTCCTCCTGCTTATTCCAAAACTTTCCAAGGCCCACCCCATGGAATCCAAGTTGAAAGAGATAAATTGAACAAGTATGGTCGTCCTTTATTGGGATGTACTATTAAACCAAAGTTGGGGTTATCGGCTAAGAACTACGGTAGGGCGGTTTATGAATGTCTCCGCGGTGGCCTTGATTTCACCAAGGATGATGAAAATGTGAACTCCCAACCATTTATGCGCTGGAGAGACCGTTTCGTATTTTGTGCCGAAGCTCTTTATAAAGCGCAGGCCGAAACGGGTGAAATTAAAGGACATTACTTAAATGCTACGGCAGGTACATGCGAAGAAATGATAAAAAGGGCCGTATTTGCTAGAGAATTGGGAGTTCCTATCGTAATGCATGACTACTTAACGGGGGGGTTCACCGCAAATACTAGCTTGGCTCATTATTGCCGAGACAACGGCCTACTACTTCATATCCACCGTGCAATGCACGCAGTTATTGATAGACAGAAGAATCATGGTATGCACTTCCGTGTACTAGCAAAAGCATTACGTATGTCTGGTGGAGACCATGTTCACGCAGGTACGGTAGTAGGTAAACTAGAAGGGGAGCGGGAAATTACTCTGGGTTTTGTTGATTTGCTACGTGATGATTTTGTTGAAAAAGATCGAAGTCGCGGTATTTATTTCACTCAAGATTGGGTCTCTATGCCAGGCGTTTTGCCAGTAGCTTCAGGGGGGATTCACGTTTGGCATATGCCTGCCCTGACCGAGATCTTTGGGGATGATTCCGTACTACAGTTTGGTGGAGGAACTTTAGGACACCCTTGGGGAAATGCACCCGGCGCAGTAGCGAATCGTGTGTCTTTAGAAGCGTGTGTACAAGCTCGTAATGAAGGACGTGATCTTGCTCGTGAGGGTAATGAAATTATTCGTGAAGCTGCTAAATGGAGCCCCGAACTAGCGGCTGCTTGTGAAGTATGGAAAGAAATCAAATTCGAATTCGAAGCAATGGATACCTTGTGATCCAGTAGTTCTAGTTTGTTCCTTTAGTTTCAATTAAACTCGGCCCAATCTTTTACTAAAAGGATTGAGCCGAATAAAATAGAATAAAATAAAGAAAATGAAGAAAAAGCAACGAGGATCCCATGTATTTGCATCTATTTTGCATAATATTATCTATATAGATAGATAATATATGTCCACCTTGCCTAAGATATAAATAAAAAAGAAGATCTAAGATTTTATAACTCAACGCTGCTATTGTTAGATCCATAATTAATCCTATGGATCCTTAGGATTGGTGGATCCTTTTATATCCCACAGTTTAGGATCATAAAAAAATCAAACAAACTAAGGGTCACAATTTCTTCTACCCATCCTGTATATTGCCCTTTTCATTCTGTGTTGCAATAGAAATTTCTTATTCTCTTATATAATATTATTCTCTTATATAATATTATAAGATATATATATATATATAATATATATTATAAGATATATAATAAGAGTGCGTATTCTATTATAATAGTATGAGATTTTACGAAAGAAAATGATTTCTTCATAGTATAGTGAAGAAGAGTTTTGATCTTTTTCTTGTCGATAAGAATTTGTATACAACATGGGAGAAACCTCTCCCTCTTTCTATTTTATATAGAAGAAAAGGTTCTATCATATCTATCATATATAGTAAATTACTAAACATTCCAGATTCCCATGAGAAAATCATTTATTTATTGCAATACTTAACTCCCTATTATATTACTTAACTCCCTATTATATTACTTAATTTCATAATCTTAGTGATTGAATTTATATGTTTATTACGATAGGAGATAAAATAGTGAACTGATTATTCATCGAATGACTATTCATCTATTGTATTTTCATTCAAATAAGGAAAGGTTCTATGGAAAGGCGGTGGTTCAATTCGGTGTTGTCTTACGGGAAGTTAGAATACTGGCGCGGGCTAAGTAAATCAATGGGCAGTTTTAGTAGTCCTATTGGAAATATCAGCGGAAGTGGGGGCTCCACTATAAATGATAGGGATCAAAATATTGAGAATTGGGGTGATAGGGACAGTTATAGTTGCCCTAGTGTTGATTATTTATTCGGTGTTATGGACATTTTGGGTTTGGTTTCTGACGAGACTTTTTTAGTCAGGGATGGTAGTGGTGACACCTATTCCGTATATTTTGATGTCGAGAGTCAGGTTTTTGAGATTGACAATGATAGTTCTTTTCTAAGTGAACTAGAAAGTTCTTTTTCTAGTTATCTGAATAGTAGATTTGGGCCGAAGGACGACAATCGCGATTATTATTGTTACATGTATGATACGAAATACAGTTGGAATACGCACATTAATAGTTGCATTGATAGCTACCTTCGCTCTGAAATCAATATTGATAGTTACATTTCAAGTAGTAGAGACTATTACAACGATAGTTACATTTATACTTTCATTTTTAGTGAAAGTGTAAATGATAGTGAGAGCGGGAGCTCGGGTATAAAAACTAGCACTAATGATAACGATTCCAATATAAGAGAAAAATCGAACGATAACGATTTCGATATAAATAAAAAATACAGACATTTATGGGTTCAATGCGAAAATTGTTATGGATTAAATTATAAGAAATTTTTTCAGTCAAAAATGAATATTTGTGAACAATGTGGATATCATTTGAAAATGAGTAGTTCAGATAGAATCGAACTTTCGATTGATCCGGGCACTTGGGATCCTATGGATGAAGACATGGTTTCTATCGACCCTATTGAATTTCACTCGGAGGAAGAACCCTATAAAGATCGCCTTGATTCTTATCAAAGAAAGACGGGTTTAACTGAGGCCGTTCAAACAGGTGTGGGTCAACTAAACGGTATTCCTGTAGCAATTGGGGTTATGGATTTTCAGTTCATGGGGGGTAGTATGGGATCTGTAGTAGGCGAGAAAATAACCCGTTTGATCGAGTATGCTACTAATAGATCTCTACCCGTCATTATGGTGTGTGCTTCTGGGGGAGCGCGCATGCAAGAAGGAAGCTTGAGCTTGATGCAAATGGCGAAAATATCTTCTGTTTCATACGATTATCAATCAAATAAAAAGTTATTCTACGTATCAATCCTTACATCTCCTACAACTGGTGGAGTAACCGCCAGTTTTGGTATGTTGGGGGATATCATTATTGCCGAACCCAACGCCTACATTGCTTTTGCGGGTAAAAGAGTAATTGAACAAACGTTGAATAAAACAGTTCCCGAAGGTTCACAAGCGGCTGAGTATTTATTCCATAAGGGCTTATTCGATCTAATTGTACCACGTAATCCTTTAAAAAGTGTTCTGAGTGAATTTTTTCAGTTACATGGTTTCTTTCCTTTGAATTCTAATTCAAAGCATTAGCCTCAATTATTTTCAACGAATTGGAGTTCATCGGAATAAAAATAAAAACATCGGAATAAAAATAAAAACAACGTAGTTTTTCTTTGGTTACATAAGTTCACAGTTCGATAGTAAGAATATAAGTAAGAATCAAATCAAAAGTTTTGGATAATGACTTTTTTCGTTTTTCTCCGGATTGAATCGATTTTTCTCCTATCCCTTATTTTAGTACAGTATTACTGATTACTAATCAGTAACCCCCTATATTAGGGGAAAGGGTGAATTCTTCTTTTCTAGGGATAGCATTTTTTAGGAAAATAAAAGAAATTCTATGTTCCCTTATTACGTATTAAGATATAGAATACGAAAAATGCAAATAATGAAAATTTCTAATCGAAGTCTTGCCTATTTTTATATCTCCTGAGAACCCACATTTTGGACTAGGAATTCCCGTTTTGTTAGATTGGATCCTAACGAATGAATCCTTATAAGAAAAAGGCCTTATTATTATTAATCAGAAGATTAAAGGGGAAAACTAATAAAAAAGCGGATTATCTATCATAGACCCATTTCATGTAGAAAGCTAAATAGGCACACCCCCTTTTGTTCTACATTCTTTTCACTTATGATATACTTATCATACTTATAATATACTTATTATAAAATATCTTTATAATATAACATAACAGGTACAAATATTTAATCGAGGCACCCGTTCTATGACAGATTTCAGTTTACCCTCTATTTTGGTGCCTTTAGTAGGCCTAGTCTTGCCGGCAATTGCAATGGCGTCTTTATCTCTTCATGTTCAAAAAAACAAAATTGTTTAGCTTTGATGTAACCAAACCCTATCAATTTATTTGATTATTTGGCTTTGAATGATAATATAGATATCAATTTAGTAGAATATGGTACGACGTGTAGATCTTTACGAACACAAACAAAAAGCAGTTATGCACATTTTGTCTAGATACATGATAGATGAATCGAGTATATACATATAGGGATAACTGTTTTCAAAAAAGAAATTATCGGATCGGAAATAGAAAGTCAGTTTATCTATATGTTATGTAGATATACATAGTAAGATCATACTATAGAGGAATATTTTTTTTCTTATTTTACTTGCTAACCTGTTTGGTGAATTATTCCTAATGGATTGCATGGTATGATCATAGTGCTAGTTGATGAGAGTTACTTCGAGAGCAAAAAAAGAATATAAGAAAGTCAAATCTATTTCATTTGGCTTAGCTTATTCTATCAATTCCAATAGAATACAACTGGATCTAGTATGAACCGGCGATCAGAACGTATATGGATAGAATTTATAACGGGGTCTCGAAAAACAAGTAATTTCTGCTGGGCTTGTATCCTTTTGTTAGGCTCGCTAGGATTCTTATTGGTTGGAATTTCCAGCTATCTTGGTTGGAATCTCATACCCCTATTCCCCTATCAGCAAATCGATTTTTTCCCCCAAGGGATTGTCATGTCTTTCTATGGAATTGCTGGTTTGTTCATTAGTTCCTATTTGTGGTCCACGATTTTGTGGAATATAGGTAGTGGTTATGATCGATTTGATAGAAAAGAAGGAATAGTGTGTATTTTTCGTTGGGGATTCCCTGGAATAAATCGCCGCATCTTCCTACGAGTATTTATGAGAGATATCCAGTCCATCCGAATCGAGGTCAAGGGGGGTGTTTATCCTCGTCGTGTCCTTTATATGGACATCAGAGGCCAGGGGTCCGTCCCCTTGACTCGTACTGATGAGAATTTCACTCCACGAGAAATTGAACAAAAAGCTGCGGAATCGGCCTATTTTTTGCGCGTACCAATTGAAGTATTTTGAAATGAACTGCATAATGAAAATTTTTTTTTTTCAGTATGGGCGAAGGAACTCGGGAATACCCTTTTTGAATAGGGCCGGGGTCCCTTTGTTTATTAGAGCAAACCGCGTTCGATTCTATTTTCCCTGTTCCATTAGTAATACCGCCGTGACCTATAGAATAAAACAAACAGACGTATATAAAAGAAAAGAATCATAAGAAGACGCCTTTTTCAACAAGGGATTTTTTATGCATAATGGAAAACTCCATTTTTTAGACTAGTATCTAGTATAAAGTCAAATAAGCATGAATTGTATTCATCATACATATCAGAGCATAATCCTTCGGAATACTGTACAGAATTCATCTTTTTCTTTTTAGGGAAATACTTTGTTTTGTTCAATCAATATGCCAATATACTATATTACTATATACATACAGATGGGTTATCTCTCATAAATTATCTCTCCTTTTTCAAGAGATCTTTATTTTTATCCCCTCTTTTGTTCCTTGATAACTAAAGTATTTGATCTCTCATAAACATCCAACTTTTCTCCCGCTTTCCCCTCGTCCATTTCGGATTTTCTCATCAATATTCGTCGTCAGAAATATCCCTAAACTACCCCTGTGGTGTGGGCGGCTAGTGAAACATTTTTTCAATTATTGATTACCGAGGGAATGGAATTTCTTTCGTCTAGAAATGCGAAGAAGATTCATTACTTATTTAATGTTTAAGTGATTTAATGTTTAAGTGAAGGCGACTTTCAAGCATTCATCGAAAGAAACAAATGAAGAGAGGGTTGATTTGATCCATTGAGATATCTATCTGGAACGAACAATATTGGATCATTTCTTCACTCGAAAGAAAGAGGGGCCTTATCTATATCTTCTACTTAGATATATATATCTTTATATATATCTTCTAGATATAGATATGAGCACTAAACGATCCAAGGTAATAGATCCACAGGTTCCATACCTTTTTATCGAACTCATGCTTCATAGAAATATCAGATTAGACGGAGTTTACGAATGAAGTAGGTTCATTAACAATTCAAAGAATAGATTCAAAGTGCCGAAAAAGAAAGCATTGGCCCCGCTCCTATATCTTGTATCTATAGTTTTTTTACCGTGGTGGATCTCTCTTTCATTTCAAAAAAGTCTGGAACCTTGGATTACTAATTGGTGGAATAGCAGGAAATCCGAAACTTTTTTGAATGATATTCAAGAAAAGGGCGTTCTAGAAAAATTCATAGAATTAGAGGAACTACTTCTGCTAGACCAAATAACAAAAGAGTGCCCCGAAACACAGATACAAAAGCTTTATATAGGAATATACAAAGAAACGATTCAATTGGTGAAAATGAAAAATGAAGAGCATATCCATATTATTTTACATATTTCGGCGAATATAATCTGTTTTGCTACTCTAAGTGGCTATTCTATTCTATGTAATGAAGAACTTGTGATTGTGAATTCTTGGATTCAGGAATTCCTATATAACTTAAGCGATACAATAAAGGCTTTTTCTATTCTTTTAGTAACGGATTTATGTATTGGATTCCACTCACCCCATGGTTGGGAACTAATGATTGGTTTGGTCTACAAAGATTTTGGATTTGCTCATAATGAGCAAATTATATCCGGTCTTGTTTCTACCTTTCCAGTCATTCTAGATACAATTTTGAAATATTGGATCTTTCATTATTTAAATCGTGTATCTCCTTCACTTGTAGTGATTTATCATTCAATGAATGAATGAACAACTCGTTTGATCCGCTGATATGAATCAAACAATAATGTTACTTTGTATATAAACAAGCAAGCCGTTTTGAATCTGATTCACTTTATACTTCTACCCGTGCAGGGTATTCAATTGCTCCTATATTCCAGTACAATTATTTCAGTCCAATGACAGAATTGTGGGTAGGGAACTAGGCTAGCTACCTACTTAATTTATTGTAGAAATTTCCGGGATCAATGATTGGACCATGCAAAATAGAAATACATTTTCTTGGGTAAAGGAACCGATAAATCGATCTATTTCTGTATTGATCATTATATATGTAATAACTCGGACATCTATTTCAAATGCATATCCTATTTTTGCGCAGCAGGGTTATGAAAATCCACGAGAAGCAACTGGACGTATTGTATGTGCCAATTGCCATTTAGCTAATAAACCAGTAGATATTGAGGTTCCACAAGCGGTACTCCCGGATACTGTATTTGAAGCAGTTGTTCGAATCCCTTATGATTCACAACTGAAACAAGTTCTTGCTAATGGTAAAAAGGGGGGTTTGAATGTAGGGGCTGTTCTTATTTTACCCGAGGGATTTGAACTAGCCCCCCCGGATCGTATATCTCCCGAGATGAAAGAAAAGATAGGCAATCTATCTTTTCAGAGCTATCGCCCCAATAAAAAAAATATTCTTGTAATAGGTCCCGTTCCTGGTCAAAAATATAGGGAAATTGTATTTCCCATTCTGTCTCCGGACCCCGCCGCTAAGAAGGACGCTCACTTCCTAAAATATCCTATATATGTAGGGGGCAACAGGGGTAGGGGTCAGATTTATCCAGATGGAAGCAAGAGTAATAATACAGTCTATAATGCTACAGCTGCAGGTACAATAACTAAAATTTTACGTAAAGAAAAAGGAGGATATGAAATATCCATCGCTGATGCATCGGACGGCCACCAGGTGGTTGACAATATACCTCCAGGGCCGGAACTTCTTGTTTCAGAGGGTGAATCCATCAAACTTGATCAACCATTAACAAGTAATCCTAATGTAGGTGGATTTGGTCAGGGAGATGCAGAAATAGTACTTCAAGATCCATTACGGGTCCAAGGTTTGTTGTTCTTTTTGGCATCTGTTACTCTGGCACAAATCTTTTTGGTTCTAAAAAAGAAACAATTTGAGAAGGTTCAATTGTCCGAAATGAATTTCTAGGCCCGCGGATTCATCAAGTTATCAAAAAGAGATGCATTTTGGTTGATCGACATTGTATTATCCAAAAAAATCATG